TTATTTCCAAAATTTTACCTAGACAAGATATGCCTTATTTGCAAGATGGAAGACCTATTGATATGGTTTTCAATCCATTAGGAGTGCCCTCACGAATGAATGTAGGACAAATATTTGAATGCTCGCTCGGATTAGCGGGGGATCTGCTAGATAGACATTATCGAATAGCACCTTTTGATGAGAGATATGAACAAGAGGCTTCGAGAAAACTAGTGTTTTCGGAATTATATGAAGCTAGTAAGCAAACAGCAAATCCATGGGTCTTTGAACCGGAGTATCCTGGAAAAAGCAGAATGTTTGATGGAAGAAGGGGAGATCCTTTTGAACAACCTGTTTTAATAGGAAAGCCTTATATCTTGAAATTAATTCATCAAGTTGATGATAAAATACACGGGCGTTCCAGTGGACATTATGCACTTGTTACACAACAACCCCTTAGAGGACGGGCTAGGCAAGGCGGACAACGGGTAGGAGAAATGGAGGTTTGGGCTCTAGAGGGATTTGGCGTTGCTCATATTTTACAAGAGATGCTTACTTATAAATCGGATCATATTCGAGCTCGTCAAGAAGTCCTTGGTACTACCATGATTGGCGGAACAATACCTAGACCTGAGGATGCTCCAGAATCTTTTCGATTGCTCGTTCGAGAACTACGATCTTTGGCTCTGGAACTGAATCATTGCCTTTTATCTGATAAAAATTTACAGATTAATAGAAAGGAAGCTTAATCGAAACAAATCGGAATTTTTATTCTATGATCGATCGGTATAAACATCAACAACTCCGAATTGAGTCAGTTTCGCCTCAAAAGATAAGTGCGTGGGCTAACAAAATCCTCCCTAATGGGGAGATAGTTGGAGAGGTAACAAAACCCTATACTTTTCATTATAAAACCAATAAACCCGAAAAGGATGGATTGTTTTGTGAAAGAATTTTTGGTCCTATAAAAAGTGGAATTTGTGCTTGTGGAAATTATCGAGTAATCAGAGATGAAAAAGAGGACCAGAAATTTTGTGAACAATGCGGAGTTGAATTTGCGGATTCTCGTATTCGAAGATATCAAATGGGATATATCAAACTGGCTTGTCCAGTAACCCATGTGTGGTATTTGAAACGTCTTCCTAGTTATATCGCGAATCTTTTAGATAAACCTCTTAAAGAATTGGAAGGCCTTGTATACTGCGATGTGTGATTTGATCGAAATTAGAATTTTACAGATTCAAAATGATAAACTGTCATCCCATTTATGGGGATGTCCCCAATCTGACATGTCTCGTGAAAGGAGTAATGTGAAGCTCAGAATTATGGGTGTATAAAATATTACCAAAAAAAGAGCGGGGGGTTGGTCTATGGTCGCTTCAGTAGCCAAAAATTAGTAATTTTGAGTTGTACCTCGTGAAAAAAGACTTCCTTAATTTGTGAAATTGAATCCTGTTTCATTGAATTCTGTTTAGTTTATAAGTAGGTAAATATGCATGGTTGTAGGAGTCTATCTATCGCATATAGGCTTTAAGAACATCTTAACATAATCATCGAGGCGATGTCAGGACCTAAAAGATCGAACAAATGGAAGGGTACATGGACAAGTCAATCCCTTTTGAAGTACAACCCTTACGGGAATTCCGCGTTCGAAGGGAAGTAGACTACTCAAGAATTTCCTATTTTTTCATTTATTTATATGGAAATAGTATCATTTATTTTTAATTAAATAAAAAATAGAAAAAAAAATAAGAATGAATCAATGAAATGTTACTTGGTCTTTACTACTAACTTGAGTAAGGAGTAGATTCTAGGAGATTTTTCGAGAATTTGAAAGTAAAAACCGCTTTTTTATTTGGTTCTAACTACTTGGAGCCGGACGAAAAGAAACTTTCACGTCCGATTTGAAAGGGGGGAGGACCCTATCCAAATTTTTCTTTTGCTAGGCCTATAGTTAAAAAACCTACTTTCTTACGATTACGAGGGTTATTCGAATATGAAATACAATCCTGGAAATACAGCATCCCAGTTTTTTTTACTACTCAGGGCTTCGATATATTTCGAAATCGAGAAATTTGTACTGGAGCAGGTGCGATACGAGAACAATTAGCTGATATAGATTTGCGAAGTATTCTAGATTATTCATTAGTAGAATGGAAGGAATTAGGAGAAGAAAGAACCACGGGTAATGAATGGGAAGATCGCAAAATTGGAAGAAGAAGGGATTTTTTGGTTAGACGCATAGAATTAGCTAAACATTTTATTCGAACAAATATCGAACCCGAATGGATGGTTTTATGTTTACTACCAGTTCTTCCTCCTGAATTACGACCCATCATTCAGATAGATGGGGGTAAGCTAATGAGCTCGGATATTAATGAACTCTATAGAAGAGTCATCTATCGAAACAATACGCTTACCGATCTATTAACAACAAATAGATCTACACCGGGGGAATTAGTAATGTGTCAAGAAAAATTGGTACAAGAAGCCGTCGATACGCTTCTTGATAATGGAATTCGCGGACAGCCAATCAGGGATGGTCATAATAAGGTTTACAAGTCGTTTTCTGATGTAATTGAAGGAAAAGAGGGAAGATTTCGTGAGACTATGCTTGGCAAACGGGTTGATTATTCGGGTCGTTCTGTCATTGTTGTAGGACCCTCACTTCCACTCCATCGATGTGGATTGCCTCGGGAAATAGCAATAGARCTTTTCCAGACATTTGTAATTCGGGGACTAMTTAGACAACATCTTGCTTCGAACATAGGAGTTGCTAAGAGTCAAATTCGGGAAAAAGATACAATTGTCTGGGAAATATTGCAGGAAGTTATGCAGGGGCACCCCGTATTGCTGAATAGAGCGCCCACTTTGCATAGATTAGGCATACAGGCATTTCAACCCATTTTAGTCGAAGGACGTGCTGTTTGTTTACATCCATTAGTTTGTAAGGGATTCAATGCAGACTTTGATGGGGATCAAATGGCTATTCATGTACCCTTATCGTTAGAGGCTCAAGCGGAGGCCCATTTACTTATGTTTTCGCATATGAATCTCTTGTCTCCAGCTATTGGGGATCCTATTTCCGTACCAACCCAAGATATGCTTATTGGTCTATATGTATTAACCATTGGGAATCGCCGAGGTATTTGTAGAAATAGGTATAATCCATGGAATCGAAGAACGTATCAAAATGAAAGAATTAATGATAATAATTATCAGTCTACGAAACAAAAAGAACCTCTTTTTTGTAATTCCTATGATGCAATTGGAGCTTATCGACAGAAAAGACTCAATTTAAATAGTCCTTTTTGGCTCCGCTGGCGGCTCGATCAACGCATTATTGCTTCAAGAGAAGGTCCCATCGAGATTCACTATGAATCTGGGGGTACTTGTCAGGAGATTTCTGAACACTCTTTTTTAGTAAGAAGTGTAAAAAAAGAAATTCTTTGTATATATATTCGAACAACTATTGGTCCTATTTCCCTTTTTCGAGAAATCGAAGAAGCTCTACAAGGGTTTTGTCGAGCCTGCTCGTATGGTCACTAATCCTATGGCATCTCAATTAAGTGATTTTGTGAGACACTGGCGTGAATTTTGATCTCTCTGTTTCTACGAAGACTCTACTTCCTCAGAATTTCTATCCGGATTAATATCGAGAAAGGGAAATTTTCAAATCATTGACTCAAACTCATTGTCGAATCCCAATCAGCAGAATATGGAGGGGCTTATGGCAGAACGAGTCAATCTAGTCTTTCACAATAAAATAATAGACGGAACTGCCATTAAAAAACTTATTAGAAAATTAATAGATCACTTCGGAATGGCATATACATCACACATTCTGGATCAAGTCAAGACTCTGGGTTTCCAGCAAGCCACTGCTACATCCATTTCATTAGGGATTGATGATCTTTTAACGATCCCTTCTAAGGGATGGTTAGTACAAGATGCCGAAGAACATAGTCTCATTTTAGAACAACACCATCATTATGGGAATGTGCACGCAGTAGAAAAATTACGCCAATCTATTGAGGTGTGGTATGCTACAAGTGAATATTTGCGACAAGAAATGAATCCTAATTTTAGGATGACAGATTCACTTAATCCAGCCCATATAATGTCTTTTTCGGGAGCTAGAGGAAATGCATCTCAAGTGCACCAATTAGTAGGTATGAGAGGATTAATGTCGGATCCTCAAGGACAAATGATTGATTTACCTATTCAAAGTAATTTGCGCGAAGGGCTGTCTTTAACAGAATATATCATTTCTTGCTACGGAGCCCGAAAAGGGGTTGTGGATACTGCTGTACGAACCTCGGATGCGGGATATCTTACGCGCCGACTTGTTGAAGTAGTTCAACACATTGTTGTACGTCGAACAGATTGTGGAACCGCCCGAGGGGTTGCTGTAAGTCCTGGAAATGGGATGATGACCGAGTCCGAAAGAATTTTKATTCAAACATTAGTTGGTCGTGTATTAGCAGAGGATATATATATGGGCTCACGGTGCATCGCCATCCGAAATCAAGATATTGGATTTGGGCTTGTTAATCGATTCATAACCTTTCAAACACAACTAATATTTATTCGAACCCCTTTTACTTGTAGGAGTACATCTTGGATCTGTCGATTATGTTACGGTAGGAGTCCCACTCATGGCGACCTGGTCGAGTTGGGGGAAGCTGTAGGTATTATTGCGGGTCAATCCATTGGAGAACCGGGGACTCAACTAACATTAAGAACTTTTCATACTGGAGGAGTCTTCACGGGTGGTACTGCAGAACATGTGCGAGCCCCGTCGAATGGCAAAATCAAATTTAATGAAGATTTCGTTCATCCCACGCGTACGCGTCACGGGCATCCTGCTTTTATATGTTCTATAGCCTTATATGTCACTATTGAGAGTGAGGATATTCTACATAATGTAACTATTCCATCTAAAAGTTTTCTTTTGGTTCAAAATAATCAATATGTCGAAGCAGAACAAGTAATTGCTGAGATTCGCGAGGTACCATACACTTTGAATTTGAAAGAGAGAGTTCGAAAACATATTTATTCTGACTCAGAGGGAGAAATGCACTGGAGTAATGATGTGTACCACGCATCTACATTTACATATAGTAATGTTCATCTTTTACCAAAAACAAGTCATTTATGGATATTATCAGGAGGTTCGTGGAGATCCAGTGCAGTCCCCTTTTCACCACACAAGGATCAAGATCAACTGAATATTTCTTCCCTTTCTATAGAACGAGGGTCAATTTCGACTCTCTCGGTGAATAATGAGCCACTAAGATACAAATTACTTCGTTCATATTTTTCTGGTAAAAAAAAAGAAGACAAGATTCCTAATTATGCAGAACCCGTCCATTGGAATCTCATATACCCGGTGATTTTACATGCGAATTCTCATTTATTGGGAAAAAGGCGAGGAAATAGATTTATCGTTCCAATCCAATCGATTGAAGAGCGAAAGAAAGAGTTAATGTCTCATTCAGGTATCTCGATTGAACTACCAATAAATGGTATTTTCCGCAGAAACAATAGTATTTTTGCTTATTTCGATGATCCTCGATACAGAAGAAAGAGTTCGGGAATTACTAAATATGGGACTCTAGGCGTGCCTTCAATCATTAAAAAAGAGGATTTTATTGAGTCTCGACCAATAAAAGAATTGAAGTCAAAATACCAAATGAAACTAGATCCATTTTTTTTCATTCCCGAAGAAGTGCATATTTTACCTGAATCTTCTTTGATAATGATACGAAATAATAGTCTCATTGGAATAGATACACGAATTGCTTTCAATATAAATACAAGAAGCTACGTGGGCGGATTAGTCCGAATGGAGATAAAAAAAAAGAGAATTGAACTGAAAATCTTTTCAGGAGATATTCATTTTCCTGGGGAGACCAATAAGATATCCCAACACAGTGGGATCTTGATACCTCCAGGAAAAGTAAACATCGATTTTAAGGACTCCAAAAAATGGAAAAATTGGATCTATGTCCAACGGATCACATCGACTAAGAAAAAGTATTTTGTTTTAGTTCGCCCTGTAGTGACATATGAGATATCAGATGGTCTAAATTTTCCAACACTCTTCCCTCCGGATTTTTTACAAGAAAAGGATAATATGCAACTTAGAGTTGTCAATTATATTGTTTATGGAAATGCCAAACCCATTCAAGGAATTTCTGATACAAGTATTCAATTAATTCGGACTTGTTTAATTTTGAATTGGAACCAAGACATAAAAAGTTCGTCTATCGAGGAGGTCTGTACTTCTTTTATTGAAGTAAGTACAAATGGTTTGGTTCGAGCTTTCCTAAGAATCGACTTAGTCAAATCCGCTATTTCGTATCGCAGAAAAAGGAATGATCTCTCAGGTTCAGGATTCATTTCCGATAATGTATCAGATCATACCAACATCAATCCTTTTTATTCCATTTATAAAAAGAGAAAAATGAAACAATCACTTAACTACAAAAATTACGGAACTATTCGCACATTGTTAAATAACAATAAAGAATATACTTCCTTGATAATTTTATCATCATCTAATTGTTTCCGACTGGACCTATTCAACGATATAAAATATCCCAATGTGAAAAAAGAATTCATTTCAACAGATCCTATAATTCAAATTAGGAATTCGATCGGACCATTAGGAACAGTCCTTAATTTTTTGAATTTTTATTCCTTTTATTATTTACTAACTCATAATCCGATCTTGATAACTAAATATCTTCAACTTGAAAATTTCAAATGGACTTTTCAAGTGCTTAAATATTATTTAATGGATGAAAATGGGATAATTTCAAATCGTGATCCGTACAGTAAAATCGTTTTCAATTTATTCAATTTGAATTGGTATTTTCTCCATCAAAGTTATTGTCCTAATTATTGGGAAGAAAGAACCACAATAATTAGTCTCGGTCAGTTTATTTGTCAAAATGGATATATAGCCAAAAAAGGACCCCCCTTAAAATCCGGTCAAGTTTTGCTTGTTCAAGTTGACTCTGTAGTAATAAGATTGGCTAAGCCTTATTTGGCCACTCCGGGAGCAACTGTTCATGGACATTATGGAGAAATCTTTTCTGAAGGAGATACATTAGTTACATTTATATATGAAAAATCGAGATCCGGTGATATAACGCAAGGTCTTCCAAAAGTGGAACAGGTCTTAGAAGTGCGTTCAATTGATTCAATATCAATGAACCTAGAAAAAAGAATTGAGGGTTGGAACGAGCATATAACAAAAATTCTTGGAATTCCTTGGGGATTCTTGATTGGGACTGAGCTGACTATAGTGCAAAGTCGTATATCGTTGGTTAATAAGATACAAAAGGTTTATCGATCCCAAGGGGTGCAAATTCATAATAGGCACATAGAGATTATTGTACGCCAAATAACATCCAAAGTGTTGGTTTCCGAGGATAGAATGTCTAATGTTTTTTTACCTGGGGAACTAATTGGATTGTTGCGAGCGGAACGAACAGGGCGCGCTTTAGAAGAATCGATCTGTTGCCGCGCTATCCTATTGGGAATAACAAGAGCATCTTTGAATACTCAAAGTTTCATATCGGAAGCGAGTTTTCAAGAAACTGCTCGAGTTTTAGCCAAAGCAGCTCTTCGTGGTCGTATCGATTGGTTGAAAGGTCTAAAAGAAAACGTTGTTATAGGTGGGATGATCCCCGTTGGGACCGGATTTAAAAGATTACTGCGGAAACATAATAATAAGAGCATTCCTTTGAAAAGTCAAAAGAAGAGTTTTTTCGAGGGGGAAATACGAGATATTTTGTTCCACCACGCAGGCTTATTTGATTCTTGCCGTTCAAAAGAATTTCCATGATACACCTGAGGAATCATTTAGATCATATATCATTTATATGATTCCTAAAAAAAGTGTATTCATACTTACTTTCTTTTGTTTTGGAATTCAATTTCCATTTGAAAAACTCTTTCTATATGGTCTTGAGGGGGTAATGGAAATTCAGATAATAATGAATAGAGGTTAGCGGTTTGGATTGTGTATTGACATCGATACGTCCAATCCACGGTAGAAGAAAAGGTTCCGTCGGAACAATTGTTTAGTTCAAGACAACCTCGTCACTTTTTTTGAAACAAAAAAGAAAGAGGAAGTGTGGGAAGAAATGACAAGAAGATATTGGAACATAAATTTGGAAGAGATGATGGAAGCAGGAGTTCATTTTGGTCATGGGACTAGGAAATGGAATCCGAGGATGTCGCCTTATATTTCTACCAAGCGTAAAGGTATTCATATCACAAATCTTACTAAAACTGCTCGTTTTTTATCAGAAGCTTGTGATTTAGTTTTTGATGCAGCAAGTAAGGGAAAAGAGTTTTTAATTGTTGGTACAAAAACTAAAGCAGCCGATTCAGTAGCACGGGCTGCAATAAGGGCTCGGTGTCATTATGTTAATAAAAAATGGCTCGGTGGCATGTTAACCAATTGGTCCACTACAGAAACTAGACTTCATAAGTTCAGGGACTTGAGAATCGAACAAAAGACGGGGAAATTCTACTGTCTTCCAAAAAAAAGAGACGCAGCTATGTTTAAGAGACAATTATCCCACTTGCAAACATATCTGGGCGGGATTAAATATATGACGGAGTTACCCGATATTATAATTATCGTTGATCAGCAAGAAGAATATACAGCTCTTCGAGAATGTATCACTTTGGGAATTCCAACAATTTGCTTAATCGATACAAATTGTGATCCCGACCTTGCAGATATTTCAATTCCAGCAAATGATGACGCTATAGCTTCAATCCGATTAATTCTTAACAAATTAGTATTCGCAATTTGTGAGGGTCGTTCTAGCTATATACGAAATACGTAATTAATAATAAGATAGAAATTTTGTTTTGAACTCCCGTTTACTATTCTTGAATTTTTTGATATAAATGAGATAAAAATGAGTGGGGATATTATGGTATTAGTTCGTATCAAAAAATTCAAATAAGCAAGTCGAAAAAGAGATGGTTGAATTAAAATAATTTCCTGGAATTTCAATTTCTATCAGAGGGTAATATGAATGTTCTATCATGTTCCACCAACACACTCAAAGTGTTATACGAAATATCGGGTGTAGAAGTAGGCCAACATTTCTATTGGCAAATAGGGGGTTTTCAAGTCCATGGCCAAGTACTTATTACTTCTTGGGTTGTAATTGCTATCTTATTAGTTTCAGCCAGTATAGCTGTTCGGAATCCACAAACCATTCCGAATGACGGGCAGAATTTCTTCGAATATGTCCTTGAATTCATTCGAGACGTGAGCCAAACCCAGATTGGAGAAGAATATGGTCCATGGGTTCCTTTTATAGGAACTATGTTCCTATTTATTTTTGTTTGTAATTGGTCAGGGGCTCTTTTACCATGGAAAATCATACAGTTACCCCATGGAGAATTAGCCGCACCCACGAATGATATAAATACTACTGTTGCTTTAGCTTTACTCACTTCAGTAGCCTATTTCTATGCGGGTCTTAGCAAAAAAGGATTAGGTTATTTCAGTAAATACATTCAACCTACTCCAATCCTTTTACCCATTAACATCTTGGAAGATTTTACAAAACCCTTATCGCTTAGTTTTCGACTTTTCGGAAATATTTTAGCCGATGAATTAGTAGTTGTTGTTCTTGTTTCTTTAGTACCTTCAGTAGTTCCTATACCTGTCATGTTCCTTGGATTATTTACAAGTGGTATTCAAGCTCTTATTTTTGCAACTTTAGCCGCCGCTTATATAGGAGAATCCATGGAGGGTCATCATTGACTTCACTTACAAATAGTTGTTTTTAAAATTTAGACCAAAATAATAGCGGAACTCAAGATAATCTACTTGGGGAACATCAAAATAGATAACTAATAAGGGATAACTAATAAGGCAGTTAGAATATACCGTAATAGGAAAAAAGATTCCCCTAAAATATTTAGGGGGGATTCTAAAAAAAACGAAAGAGATTGAAACGATCGATTTCTTAGTCCTGTTTGGATGTATTTTTTTATTTTCTATAAATAAAAAATAAAAGTATTTTAATATTTAATAAATGAAATTGAATATTTAGTTATAAATATTGAATATATTTCAATTTAATAAACAAGAAGAATCAAAAATTAAGAAAGAAATGAAAATCGAATAAAATGCTAATGAAAATTTCTCTAAAATGATTCGCCTTAACCAATTTGTCTCTTTTTCTATGTAAATTCGATCCATGCGGAATAATAAGAGAAGAATTAAAAAACGCGATTCAAAAACCGAAATTAGCTAGTTCAAAACTGTGTATCTTGAATGCCTAGAATCCAACTATTATCAAATTCAGCTAGGGAGTTTTTCCCGGTCAAAAAGAATTCTAATGGATCTAAAGATCCAAAAAAGTTGGTTTCCATTCTGGATGAAACATATGTATATGGGATATTAGATATTGAATAGTTCTATATGACCTAACAAATATCTAATACCCTAATACTATGAATTACTATGAATTTCAGTAGGAATTCCAATAGACGTCTTTGGTTTTGGATTCCTAAGAATCCAATTTCAAAAAGCGATAGAGAATCGGTTCTGATGATTCAATAATAGTATTCTATTACTTTAATTTGTTACTCTGTTTGGCTGAAACTGCATGATGGCATAATTCATCTATAATTTATTGAATGATTGTATCATTAACCATTTTTTTTTTGTGAGGAATTTAACTTATCATGAATCCACTGATTTCTGCCGCTTCCGTTATTGCTGCTGGGTTAGCTGTCGGACTTGCTTCTATTGGACCTGGGGTTGGCCAAGGGACTGCTGCGGGTCAAGCTGTAGAGGGGATCGCAAGACAGCCCGAGGCGGAGGGAAAAATACGAGGTACTTTATTGCTTAGTCTGGCTTTTATGGAAGCATTAACAATTTATGGATTGGTTGTCGCTTTAGCGCTGTTATTTGCGAATCCCTTTGTTTAATCTTGTCTTAAACACTTAAACAATCCCATCTATATATCTATATATAGATATAGAAAATTTTGACTTATGTTTTTTTGTCTGAATTTATTTTATTCAGTTGCTCCTTGCTTTTTGGAATTATATCAATAATTCACTCCTACAATCTCCAATGTGGGGCACTAATCCCTGCCCGGGAAGGAAAGATTTAAGGATGAGTAATTAGCATACCGATCCGCTTTCTTCCTTCCCGTTTTTAGAAATCGAAACTTAAGGAGTCTTCCAACAAACGAAATATTCCGAAATTGATATGAAACTTGAAATTTGATAGCTAATTCTAAAATTTGAATAAGTATTATTTTCATTAGGATTAGGAATTTTGAATTGAAAAAATCCATTTCGAAATCGATATATCAAAAAATAAATTAAATATTAAATAAAGTAGATTTAGAAAGAGAGAGGGAAATTCAAATACAAATAAATAGAAAAATAGAATAAAAAATAATAATATAGAAAATCGATATTGATTTCGAACTCAATTCGAGAAGAAATTCATAGAAATCGAATATAAGAATATATAGAAGTATATATAAGGGAAGTGATACAAAAAAAGAAACTCTATTCTTGTTTTTTTATCTATCTGTAAAATGTAAAAGAAAGGAGATTGTATGACAAATCTAACCGATTCTTTCCTTTCCTTGGGCCAATGGCCGCTGGCCGGGAGTTTCGGGTTTAATACCGATATTTTAGCAACAAATCCAATAAATCTAAGTGTAGTATTTGGTGTATTGATCTTTTTTGGAAAGGGAGTGTGTGCGAGTTGTTTATTTCAAGAATAGGCTGGACCGGCCCAGCTGCACTTTTTTTTCAGTATTTTTTTTAACTAGTAAAAAATAAAGAAAATTGAAAATGAAAGTAATAAAGTAAAAAAAAAGGTGCATGATCTCGCGAATTACTTATGAATTTAGAAATTGATTGAATTTTATCAATTCATAAAAAATATTTGTTTTTAATATTTAAGAAACGTAGCATTTCGTAATTCATTGGGAAATCCGCTTTGATTTTCAATCAACCAATAATGTGGGACTAATTATATGGTTAAAGCGAAACCTTTGAAGTCCAAACATAGCATGGTATTCTTTCTACTACTATCGTCATTTGAAATTTCAAATGAAGGACTAGTTGCAATTTTTTGTTCGATATAGAACGCTCATGTCGAGAAAATGATTTGAAATCTTTATTGTATTGCAAAAGGGTCACACTATTTTTTTCTATATTATCTTATCAAATGCCAAATCGATGACCTAGGTAATATATAATGTATGTAGAAAGTGAAACGAATTCTTTGGATTTCAATAAAAAAAAAAAAAGCAACTTTGCTGACAATTTCATATTCTTTTTTTTTTTTATTTGGTCAGAAGAGTCCTCTAAATTTTATTAGGATCTTGAATTAGTATTCGTGATCTGTTTTTCTATTTTTGAGGGGTGGGAATCTGAATAGAGAAAAGAGGATAGGCTCATTACATTCATAACAAGATATGGGAATTGATCATGACGTAATT